CCAAGTCAGATATTCTAGGGATTACCATATATAACATAGAATTTCTCCGCCAATTCCTTCTAGTCGAGCCTCCCGATCCGTCATTATACCTCGCGAGGTAGAAAGAATTGCAATTCCCATTCCACCTAGAATTCTAGGAATTCGTTGATAGTTAGAATAAATTCGTAGACCAGGTCGACTGACCCTTTTTAAATAGAAAGTGTTTCTATAAGGCCCCCCCTTATTTCTTCTATGTCGTAGAGTTAAAATCAAAAAATATTTGTTTCCTTCTTGATGTTTTCGCGCATTTTCAATAAAGCCTTCTCGTAAAAGTATTTTAACAATGTTTTCTGTAATGTTAGTAGATACTATTCGAAGCGTTCCTTTTCTATTCATGTCAGCATTTCGTATAGAAGTTATTATATCAGCAATAGTATCTCTACCCATGATGAAATAAAATCTGTGGTGCCCCACAATTTGATATAATCAACGTGTCTTTTTATTAGTTTATTATTAATTATTATATTAATTAAAAATATAAAAATTAATTAAATTAAAAATAAATGAAAAAAAATTAAAAGTATATGCGTGATACACAATCTACTAGTTCAGTTAAATACTCTACGTCTCGTCTTATAATACCTCAGGAGCTAATGAAACTATTTTACTAAATTTTTGTCTCAATTCTCGGGCAATCGCACCAAAAATTCGAGTTCCTTTTGGATTTCCTTCTTGATCAATGATAACTGCAGCATTGTCATCATATCGTATTATCATACCGTTGTCGCGTTTGAGTTCTTTACAGGTACGCACAATTACAGCTCGGATCACTTCTGATCTTTCTAAAGGCATGTTGGGTATTGCTTCTTTGATCACAGCAACAATAACGTCACCAATACGAGCATATTGACGATTGCTAGCTCCTATGACTCGAATGCACATTAATTCTCTAGCCCCGCTATTGTCTGCTACATTCAAATGGGTCTGAGGTTGAATCATATTTTGTTTTTATCTGTTTTTTCAATGCAAAAATAAATTAAAGGGTGAAAAATAAAAAGAAATACTGTTTTCCAAAAAAAATTCCAGTTGTTGTTATCGAAAAGATCCATTTCCTTTAGTTCTCCATTCTATTCTTATCCTGAAATAATGAATTGAGTTCGTATAGGCATTTTCGATGCCGCTATTGCGATAGCTCTTCGGGCTATATTTTCTGCTACTCCGCTTATTTCATAAAGTATTCGATCCGGTTTGACAACAGCTACCCAATATTCAGGAGATCCTTTACCTGAACCCATACGGGTTTCCGCTGGTCTTACTGTAACTGGTTTGTCCGGAAATATACGTACCCATATTTTTCCACCACGACGCGCATTTCGTGTCATTGCTCGCCGCCCTGCTTCTATTTGTCTTGACGTGATCCAAGCAGGTTCAAGTGCCTGAAGAGCATACCTTCCAAAACAAATACAATTACCTCGATAAGATATTCCCTTCATTCTTCCTCTGTGTTGTTTACGGAATCTAGTTCTTTTGGGGTTATAGTAGATGGTTCTTTTGTAATTCCATCTCTACTACAGAACCGGACGTGATAATTTCTTCTCATCCGGCTCCTCGCGAATAAAAAAATGTAAATTTTAGTCCAAATAAATAGAAATATTTTTTTTATATAATTAAGATATACATACATGTAATAATATACTGAATCTAGTTTACTAGATATTTTTGATTTGGGTATATAACTTTAAATATTTTTTTTATTCCTTTTTGTTTTGTATATTTTTGTTTTTTTGTATATATATTATTTTTTTTATTTTCTTTTTCTAAGAATTTATTTATCATTTTATTTATCATATTGAATTACTAAAATAGAAAGAATTCAATAAAAAGAAAATAAAAAAATTTTCGCGGGCGAATATTTCCTTTTTCAATATCTATTTCAACTGTAGGATTAGTTTATCCTTTTTCATAAGATATCAATTGGTCTCGGGTTTGTTCCGCCATCCTTCCCAATGAATCATCAGGATTCATTTTCAATTGAATCTTATGTATTCACGGGTTCCATCGTTCCCATCGTTTCTTGATTAATGTAATGGTTAGGTCTGAATTTTACAACGGAGCTCTTAATGAAATTTCTTCTTGAGACAAACTTCTTAGTCGTTATTGGCTCGAAGCTCTTTTCTTTCTGTGAAAAGACTCATCTAATTATGTATGAATCTGTATTGATGCTTTAATTACATTTTATAAGATGTTTCAAAGACCTTACATATTGGAATTTTATATCTTTTCTATTATTTTTTTTTTTTTTCTCTCACCTTTCCATTTATCCGTATCCTTTATTTATTTTTTTGTATTTTTTTTGTTTGACAATAAATCTAAGGAATTTTTTATGTCAAAAGAAATTTCAGTTGCTACAATGATAGGACTAAAATAGCATATCTTGACTGCTTCTTTGGATCCAGATAATGTGATACGATGAGTTGGTTATTAGTTCTATAGTTATTAGTTCCTACTTTGTAGTATGCGT